TCGGAAAAAGGAATGGTAGCGACTTTTGTTTGTATAACAGGATTATTAGTTATTCGTTGGATTTATTCGCGACATTTACCCTTAAGTGATTTATATGAATCATTAATGTTCCTTTCATGGAGTTTCTCCATTATTCATATGGTTCCCCATTTTAGGAACCATATGAATCATTTAAATGCAATAACTGCACCAAGTACTGTTTTTACCCAAGGATTTGCTACTTCAGGTCTTTTAACTAAAATGCATCAATCCACAATATTAGTACCTGCTCTACAATCACAGTGGTTAATGATGCACGTAAGTATGATGGTATTGAGCTACGCAGCTCTTCTGTGTGGATCATTATTATCAGTAGCTCTTCTAATCATTACATTTCGAAAAAATATAGATATTTTGGGTAAATATAAAAACAATAAATTACCGATTGGGCGATTTCCCTTTGACGAAATTCAATACGTGAATAAAATAAGCAATGTTTTACAAAACAATTCTTTTATTTCGTTTCAAAATTATCACAGGTATCAATTAATTCAGCAATTGGATTGTTGGAGTTCTCATATTATTAGTCTCGGGTTTCTTTTTTTAACCATAGGTATTCTTTCGGGAGCAGTATGGGCTAATGAAGCGTGGGGGTCATATTGGAATTGGGACCCAAAAGAAACTTGGGCATTTATTACTTGGACAATATTCGCAATTTATTTACATACTAGAACAAATGAAAATTTGCAAGGCTCAAATTCTGCAATTGTGGCTTCTATGGGATTTTTTATAATTTGGATATGCTATTTTGGAGTAAACTTATTAGGAATAGGGCTACATAGTTATGGTTCATTCACATTAACATCTAATTGAGGAAAATACCTTACAAATACAATACACAATACATAGAAATTTTATAACAAAAGTTTTATGAGTTTTTGAGAACCATTTGAATCACTACTTTATTCAAATGGTTCTCAAAATTACAAAAGTATCTGATTACAATTAATTAAATTATTTATTATTATATTATTCTTTGTTTTTTTTTATGTCTTATTGATGAAAACTAAAACTATCTATAAAAGTAATTAGATAGAATAGCTTCTACCTTGTCAATTGATAGTGAGAGAACGAAATCTGGATAAATACCAATACCTATTACGGGTAGAAAGATACAGATTGAAACAAATAGTTCTCGCGGTCCAGAATCCAAAAAACGAGAATTTAGAGAATGAAATTGCTTGTATCCATAGAAGATCTGACGTAACATAGATATTGAATAAATAGGAGTTAATATTATTCCAATTGCCGCTACAAAAATGATTAGTATTTTTGGCATTAAAAGATATTTTTGGCTCGTTATTAGTCCAAAAAAAACCACCAATTCTGCAACAAAACCACTCATTCCAGGCAATGCAAGTGAAGCCATCGAGAAGCTACTGAACATTGTAAATATTTTTGGCATTGGGATAGCTATTCCTCCCATTTCGTCGAGATAAACAAGACGTATTCTATCATAACTAGTTCCTGCCAAGAAGAAAAGTGCAGCACCAATAAATCCATGAGAGATCATTTGTAAAATAGCCCCATTGAGTCCTGTATCAGTTATCGAACCAATTCCTATAATTATGAAACCCATATGAGATACGGAGGAATAGGCAATTCTCTTTTTTAGATTGCGCTGACCGGGAGATGTTGAAGCTGCATAGATTATTTGAATTGTGCCTACTATCATCAACCAAGGAGAAAATATAGAATGAGCATGGGGTAATAATTCCATATTGATCCGAACCAATCCATATGCTCCCATTTTTAATAAGATTCCGGCTAAAAGCATACATGTACTGTAATGTGCTTCTCCATGGGTATCTGGTAACCATGTATGTAGAGGTATAATCGGCAATTTGACAGCATAAGCAATAAGAAATCCAAAATATAATATTATTTCCAATGCCGCAGGATATGATTGATTGGCTGATGTTTCAAAATTTAATGTCGGTTCATTGGAACCATATAAACCCATACCCAGAACTCCCATTAAGAGAAAAATAGAACCCCCTGCGGTATACAAAATAAATTTTGTGGCTGAGTACAAACGGTTCTTCCCTCCCCACATGGATAGAAGTAGGTAGACAGGAATTAATTCTAATTCCCACATGATAAAAAAAAGTAAAAGATCCCGAGAAGAAAATGATCCTATTTGACCGCTATACATTGCTAACATGAGAAAATGGAACAATCTCGAATCTCGGGTAACCGGCCAGGCCGCTAAAGTAGCTAAGGTAGTGATGAATCCCGTGAGTAAAATGGGTCCGACGGAAAGTCCATCAATTCCTAGTCTCCAGTGAAAATCAAAAAAATTGATCCATTTATAATCCTGTTCTAATTGGATTAATGGATCGTCCAATTGGAAATGATAACAGAATATATAGGCCGTTAGAAGTAGTTCTAAGAGGCATATACAAATAGTATACCATCTAATAACCTTATTTCCTCTATGAGGCAAAAAGAAAATGAAAGTACCCGCGAATATCGGCAAAACAACAATTATAGTTAACCAAGGAAAATCATTCGTGGTAAAGACAAGATACACTTTGACCAGAAAAACCCGTGCTCGAAAGAAAAGAATTTCTCGAGTACGGGTTTTTGTCGGTAAAGAAAAAAAAATGGATTCAAGTGGAATTTTATGGAACGTATCAATAAGCTAGACCCATACTACGAGTTGTTTCATGCCATAAATAAACCCGGACACTCAAGAAATCCGTTGGACAAGCGGATTCACACCTTTTACAACCTACGCAGTCTTCTGTTCTTGGAGCAGAAGCAATTTGCTTGGCTTTACATCCGTCCCAAGGTATCATTTCTAATACATCCGTGGGGCAGGCGCGTACACATTGGGTACACCCTATACATGTATCATAAATCTTTACTGAATGTGACATTGGATCTATATATTTTTTTAACACCATAAATTTTCGATCTAGTATAAAGTAGTAAATGCATTATATATTCTAGACACCAGACGAATCAATGATTTAGATTTACTAGAATCAATCTAGTTCTGGATCTGCTCATGAAAGAGTACTAAGATACTTTGATTTATCACGTTTTAGCAAACAGCACCATAGGCTTATGTCGCACATACCAATTTCAATTGGCAAATATTCTATATATATATATATTTTTTTTTATGTATACCACTATTTATTCAACAAATTCGATTGATTGATACGAATTGATTTTCTGTTACGATGAATTGATGAAACAATAGCTAATCCAATAGCTGCTTCAGCAGCTGCAATTGCTATAACAAAAATTGAGAAAACGTCTCCTTTTAATTGGCGATTATCAAAGAAATCAGAAAATGTTACGAAATTTATATTAACTGCATTCAGTATAAGCTCAAGACACATAAGCGCTCGAACCATATTTCGACTTGTAATCAATCCATAAATACCGATGGATAATAAAAAGGCACTCAAACCAAGTACATGTTCGAGCATCATTGACCAACTCCTCAGCAATCTCGATTCGTTTCAATATGAACAATAAATAGAATTTAAAGAAAAGTCCCTATTATTATAATTTTTTTTAGTACTGACGAGCCATAGCAATTGCACCTATCAAGGCAACTAAAAGAATTATCGAAATAAGTTCAAATGGAAGAAAAAAATCTGTTGATAAATGAATCCCAATTTGTTGACCATTATTTATCAAGTCCTGCTCTATAATCTGGTTTGATCTTGTAGTCCAAATAATCCCGTACCATGACGTATCTGGGATAGTAGTAATTAGTGAAACAAAAATACTTGTACAAACTAGTGAAGTGACTCCGTCTCCAACGGCCCAAAGATGGAAATCTTTGTAATATTCTGAACCATTCATAAACATCACAGCAAATACAATTAATACATTTATTGCCCCCACATAAATAAGGAGCTGTGCAGCAGCTACAAAGTGGGAGTTCGATGGAATATAGAATAAGGATGTACAAACAAGAACTAATCCCAATGAAAAAGCAGAAAAAATTGGATTGGTAAGTAATACCACTCCTAGACTCCCCACTATAAGACCCAATCCCAAAAAAACTAAAAGAAAATCGTGTATTGGTCCAGGTAAATCCATTCTATGTAAAATAAGAGATAAATTTTAAGTCGAAATTTTTAATAATCCTATTGACCAAACCAGGAAAAAAGAAGTTACCCTATTTTTTTTTTTATACGTTCCTAATTGAATTAAATCTAATGGGGTGTGGGTTGATATAGATACACTTATTAGTTGAATGATTGAATACCATTTCTCTATCCGAAAGTTTCATTCGAAATTAATCAATTTTTTTTATTATTAACTTTTATATATATAGATATAGTATATATATATATATAGTATATATGAATTCATTTTCAATCCAAAGGAATTCATTATTCTCAGCACTCCATAGTTGTTAAAATTTTAGTTATTGACCAAACAAGATGAAAGAAGCTGCGCTACTTTATATCAAAACTAAATCTTAGTATTAGTAATTGGTAATTGTTCTTGAATCAAGTTTACCCACGGCTTTTTTGGTTTGAGTCGAATTCATAATTGTTCTAATTGTGTAATCGCCGATTACCGACATTGGCAACCGACCCAAAGCAATTTGATTATAATTCAACTCATGACGATCATAAGTAGAAAGTTCGTATTCTTCAGTCATTGATAAACAATTCGTTGGACAATACTCAACGCAGTTACCACAAAAAATACAAATTCCGAAATCAATACTGTAATTAAGCAATCGTTTCTTTCGGATAGAAGTTTCCAATTTCCAATCAACAACGGGTAGATCTATAGGACATACCCGAACACATACTTCACAAGCAATGCATTTATCAAATTCAAAGTGGATTCGACCACGGAAACGTTCCGAGGTGATCAATTTTTCATAAGGATATTGAATAGTTACAGGTAAACGATTTGCATGGGATAAGGTAATCAGAAAACTTTGACCGATATACCTTGCAGCCCGTACTGTTTGTTGGCCATAATTCATAAACCCAGTTACCATGGGGAACATATCTTGAATATCTATGAATAATTTTATGTTTCTTTCTCTTGTTTGAGAGAAGTTATGAATATAGAATAGGCTGTGCCTTTAAAGTGAAAAAAGTTGGGAAGAGGTTGTCAATAATAGATTACCTAAAGAAATAGGTAAAAGAAATTTCCACCCAAGATTTAATAGTTGGTCCATTCTCATTCTAGGTAAAGTCCATCTTGTTATGATAGGAATGAACAGGAACAAATAAGCTTTAGCTAATGTAATAAAGATACCAATGGTCATTCCAAAGACTCCACTCACTTCATTTATTCCGAAAAGCTCAGGACTTAATATGTACGGAATAGAGAGATTCCAGCCACCCAAGTAAAGAACTGTTACAAATAATGAAGAAACTAGTAGATTTAGATAGGAAGCAACATAAAATAAACCAAATTTTATACCTGAATATTCGGTTTGATAACCTGCTACTAATTCTTCCTCTGCTTCTGGTAAATCAAAAGGTAATCTCTCGCATTCTGCTAGGGAAGAAATTAAAAAAACAGTAAAACCTATAGGTTGGCGCCACAGATTCCAACCCCAAAAACCATATTTTGACTGCGCCTCAACTATATCAACTGTACTTGAACTGTTAGATAATCATAGTCGGCGATAACATCACTATTACCAGCGCTATTGCAAAACCGTACATGAGACTTAAGCTTCATACGGCTCCTCGATGGCCACAACTAAATCTAAGGACTGGTTCAATATTATCTCAATATACTTTACTTAACTTATCTTGTAGGGTAGATAGAGATACATCGGAGAGTCCAAAATTAGACCAATGCAATTCTGTCTGCTATAATAAAACAAATGCTTCGGAATTGATCTCATTCTTTATAATTAATTACAATTTTTTGTTCAGTAATAACTTAATATTTCAATAAAATACTCGTTGTATGGCATTGTTTCATTTCAATAGAAATTTCGACTTATTTAGATTTCTTTTAATTATGACAAAAAATTTGGCATTCTATTATATTAAAATCATGATAAGAATTCTATCTGTTCTTTCTGGATAAAAAAATAAATAAAGGATTACTTCGTTCCTGATAGTAATTTGTTTAATCAGTGGGTAGGAGTATACTCTGGATCGGGATCGTGGTAAAGTACTACTTGATCATTTCTACTAACTTAAAGCCCCATTAGGATTCCCTTTATGCAGAAATATCCCTTTTGGATAATTTACTTACATTATCTCCATTACTAATCCTTTGTGTACCTTGGTATTCCTAACCGTCCACTCGTTTTTATTCGATCTCCGGTATGGTAATACATACAATAATAAAAACTCCATACAGTTTATCTTTTGTACCCGCTTCAAACTATGATGACTAATCAACCAATCTTGCTTGGGGCAACCTGTTTATACTGTTTATATTTACGCCCGCTTAACTCTTGTACCTAGGTAATGAGACTCAATCTTTTTACTGCCAACTTCTAAGCTGTTTTCTTTCACTCATATAACTATCTGGTTTAGCTCATCGCCCCGAATGTTGAATAAAAAATGAAGCTATCTATTCAATACATTCCACTTTATTTTTTCCTAGAACGAAAATGTAAATAAATTAGGTCAAATAAAAAAAGTCCATGTTCTGACGAATCACACGTAGAGATATTGATAACACACATGGAGTTAATGGTATTTCATAACTAATTGATTGAGCAGCGGCTCGTAGACCACCTAAAAAGGAATATTTATTATTCGATCCATATCCTGACATAAGAAGCCCAATAGGAGCAATACTTGAAATGGCAATCCATAAGAAAACCCCTATATTGAGATCGGCTAAAATAAGGTGATAGCCAAAAGGAATTACTGAATAACTTAGTAAAATGGATATGACCGCTATAGATGGTCCGATACTGAATAAACCAATATCTCCTCTAGACGGGATAAGATCTTCTTTGAAAAGTAATTTGGTACCATCTGCTAGAGCTTGAAGAATTCCCAAAGGACCCGCGTATTCAGGTCCAATACGTTGTTGTATCCCTGCAGATATTTGTCTTTCTAACCACACAATTACTAGTACCCCTATTATGATTCCCGATACAGGAGTAAAAATAGGAACAAGTAACCATACGAGCCCATAAACCTCTTTTAAGGATTCCGATCTGGAAAAAGAATTGATAGCTTGTACTTGTACTCTTGTCGTATCAATTATCATTTCAACGATCAACTTCTCCCATAATAATATCGATACTCCCTAGTATTGTCATAATATCAGCCAATTTCATTCTTTTAACTAGCTGAGGAAGAATTTGCAAATTGATAAAACCGGGTGGACGAATTTTCCATCTCCAGGGAAAAACACCCCGATCTCCTACCAGAAAAATTCCCAATTCCCCCTTCGGGGCTTCCACTCTTACATAAAGTTCTTGTTTAGATAATTCAAAAGTAGGCGCGGGTTTTTTACTAATGAATCGATAATCAAATTCATTCCATTCAGAATCCTTTGTTCTATCAAAGCGCCGTACCTCTAAATTCTCATAGGGCCCCCCTGGAATTCCTTCCAGAGCTTGTTGAATAATTTTTATGGATTCCGCCATTTCACTGATTCGGACTAAATAACGAGCTAATGAATCTCCTTCTTTTTGCCATTGTACTTCCCAATCAAATTCGTCGTAACACTCATAATGATCGACTTTACGAAGATCCCATTCAATTCCGGACGCTCGTAGCATGGGTCCTGATAAGCCCCAATTTATTGCCTCTCCTCCACCAATAATGCCCACTCCCTCAACTCGTTCCAAAAAAATGGGATTGCGCGTAATAAGCTTTTGATATTCAGTAATACCTGTTAAAAAATAATCACAGAAATCAAAACATTTATCTATCCAGCCATAAGGTAGATCAGCAGCTACCCCCCCGATACGGAAATAATTATGCATCATTCGCATACCTGTCGCAGATTCGAATAGGTCGTATATCAATTCCCTCTCTCGGAAAATATAGAAGAAAGGCGTCTGAGCACCGATATCTGCCATAAAAGGGCCAAGCCATAACAAATGAGAAGCTATACGACTCAGCTCTAGCATAATTACTCTAATATAGCTCGCTCTTTTCGGTACTTGAATATTTCCCAACTGTTCTGGTCCATTTACCGTTATTGCCTCTGTAAACATAGTAGCTAAATAATCCCAGCGTGTTACATAAGGAAGATATTGTATTATTGTTCTATTTTCAGCAATTTTTTCCATCCCTCTGTGTAAATAACCCAATATGGGTTCACAGTCAATAACATCTTCCCCATCTAGAGTAACGATGAGTCGAAGAACACCATGCATTGATGGGTGGTGAGGCCCCATATTGACTATCATGAGGTCTTTTCTTGTAGTTGGTACAGTCATATATTTTTCTCCCATTCATTATTCCATGAAGTGCTGAAAACGAAATGAAGTTCATCAAATTATAATAATAAAAAATATAATAATAGATAATATTTATAATATAAAATAATAAAAATATAATAAATCCAATAATTCAAAACTAATCTTCAAATTCACTTAATGAGTTTTTGGCTCCCGAATATCCAATTGACTAATTAATTCTTTATAACGTACTCTATTTTTCTTTGACAAATAAACCAGCAGCCGTTGACGTTTTCCCAGAATTTTCCGTAAACCTCTCTGAGATAAATAGTCTTTTCTGTGCAATTCTAAATGGGAAGTAAGTCTACGTATCTTATTGGTGAAACTTAATACTTGAAATTCAACAGACCCCTTATTTTCTTCTTGCGAAATAACTGAAATTAATAAATTTTTTACCATAAAAATAATTCTTTTTCCCCTCTTTTTTTTTTTACAGATATGGATTTTACTGATCAGTAATAATAATGCCAGTCATTCTAATTTATTCAATAATCTGTATTTTTCTATATATTTCTTTTTTTATCAAAAAAAAATGCAATTAATCAATTTTAAATTTTATTCGGATATGGATACAAAAGGGCGGTACATTTATAACCCACAAAAGAGAAGAAAAGAATTTGGACTTTAAGAACTTAAAATAATAAGATTATGACAACTTATTACTAGATATAATTCTAAGCTAAGATAAAGTCATTCAATCAGTATCATGTATCAGAATGGAATATAACACAAGGCGTGTGTGTGTATATTTGTTTGTCTTCATCTGCCATACCGGATATGCCATTTGATCCATGGAAATGTATCATCAACGAATTATCAATCATGGATACATATGTATCCTTAACATACTGAAACGACTACCATTATTGGTATCAAACCAATAGCGATTCATACAAGCTAAATCTTCTAATCGATAATTGGGCCAAAGAAATAATTTTAACTTAAAAAATTTATTTGTATCGACAACAGGATACTTATCCTCATAAAAAAAATCAACAAAGTTCCTTGCACCGTTCCCATCGCAAAATACTTGGTTTTTATCCCTAACATTGATATTTCTCGAATTTAAACAAATTTGAATTCTCAATTCTCTACGACGTCTAGAAGATAAAATATTTTCAGGAACAATAAAATAATTAAGACCATTCTTATCAACATTTCTTTTTTTTTTATATCTTTGATTAGTTTGGTGCTGACTCTTATGCACCCGCGAAATAGCTATGGTTTGGTACATGATCCATTGTCCATCCCATTTTGTGGATAGCCGAGTTGGTTCAATAATCAATAGTCCCCCTTTTTCCAAATTTAAAAAAGTAAAAAACTCCGGTTTTCCAATCAGCAGTGGAACCAAATTCATTTCTTTTCTGTTAAGAAAGGCCTGAGCCATTTCCTCTGGATCTCTCAATCTAAGGAGTAGCCAATATATTTTTAAATTATTGATTGCTGTTTGGCTCAAAGAAAGAGTCGTTTTCAATTGAAATTTTAAAAACAAATATCTTTTCAGGAAGAGTTTTAACATCAACCGGGAAATATATTTAGTTTCCTCGATGTATTTAAGAACGTCTGAGTCTGATTCCCACAAATCTTCTTCAACATAGTCTTCTAATGGATCATATCCAAGATATCCTGGGATCGGCTCTTGTTTTTTTTCTTGATTTATATTTTCTAATTCAATTTGATTTAGATTCTCGAATTCAAGCCATTTTTTTAGCTTTTGGGTGATTGTTAGATTGTTTTCTTTTATATTCGAATTAAAAAGAAGTAAATTGATTGGTATGATCCACGGCTCGGTCTTATATACATCATAAAATAACCAAAATTCTGGCAAAAACCAAGGTTCCCGATTCGAGATAGGCCCATTTAGTCTTTTTTCATTCATTCCCGTCCAGTCAAAAGATGTTTTTGTTTGATTAGTTGCTGGGGTGATTTGGTTATGAATTGTGAGATTAAAAAGATTATTATTATTATAAATTTTATCAATTATTTTATAATAATAATAACGAGTCTTAGTATTTTTTTTTATGCTGGTACTGACATTTGTCCATTCCTCAATATCACTCGCTTTTATAAGCCCAAAATTAAAAGCTCTCAAATCAAAATATTTCCTACCCCTATTTTGATTCCTATCAATAATAGAATCTTTTCGTAGATAATTACTAAGATCTATATCTGCTGGTAAATAATCAAATTCAGGATTATCTCTATTATAGAGGATCCCTTGGGCCGCGTTTACTTGTAATGGAAACCCATAAATATATGAACCCTTCTTATCTTCATATTCATAATTAATATATTTATTTGATAAAAGATCGTATTTGTAGCTTTTTATTAATTTATTTTTTTTGCTCTGTAATGAATTCACTGCATAATTGTTTTGTTTCTCGTAATGAATTAATGGGTCTTTTTCATATGAATCAAAATTTGTTGAGTTTGTTTTTTGAACCCTAAAACTTGGATTGATTCCATTTCGCCATTTTTGTGGTAGTAATCTAGACCATATAGTCTCAGATAAGTCGTATTGATAGTGATCATTACCCATTAACCAGCCTTTCCATTCATTCATTCCAAAACTGTGAAATTTCTTATGCCTTGATTCGTAATAAAATATTCCTTGTGTTCCAATAGAATATTTTATTCTATCTTTAATAAAAGGAATTGTTTTCTGATATTGAAATACGGATTTCAAGTGAGACTTGTTGATAATTTGAGTTTGTGATAATTTGTAAAATACATATGCCTGTGACAAAGAAAAGAGGTCACAAAAAATCTCTGAATTCTTATTAAAAATAAACTTTCTTTTACCTTTAGTCGAAAAAAAATGAATTATTATTTTTTTTTTTTCCTCCATTTTTTTTTTATTTGTTTCATTATTGGAACTGTATTTTTCAGTAATTTGTTTTTTTGATTTAAGTAAAATTTCTACATCGATTCTGGGAATATTCATAATGATACGTAAAAAGATATTAAAGATACCTATGTATATCCTTTCAATAAAAACGTTTCTAAAATAGTCACACTTACGTATTGGTCGGGCACTTCTTCGTTTTAATATCTGCCAAATCTTTTTCGGCGATTCGAATCGTTTATTATCACAACCTGTTTCGTTAGGGCTTATGTTTATATCCGTAGTTATAAATATGTTTTTCTTGTCTTTTGCTATTTTTTCTATTTTATTTCTGATTGTACTTGTCTTATCAAACAGATCCTTGATCTCTTTTTCTGTCGGTGAAAAATTTGTCCAATCCATAGATCTAATTCGAATGGGCGATTCATGAATCATCTGATTACTTATTATCAAATTATTTTTATTTGATTCATATACTTCCTTTAATCCAAATAATGGAATTACTTTTACAAACTCTTTCATTAGTCTTTTTAGAAATCGAACTGTTTTTATTTTCATAACCCATTTTGTTTTTTCATTTAATCCCTTTAGAAACTTTTTTGTTCTTTCTTTTATAATTTCTTGTTCTTGAGCTGAAAAACTTTTATTTTTCCTCTTTTTAAGTTTTTTTTGAAGGTGTTTCCAAATGGGTTTAAAAAAGGAAGGTCGTCTTCGGCCAGAACCAAAGGGGTGGTAAGCCTCCTTTCCAAAAACTGTTAAAAAATAAAATTTCGGTGTTAAATCTTTATGTCTATGATGGGATTTTAGTTTAGATCTGTGCCACGGTTTCAGATAAAAAGGACATAGGATCTTTATATTAATACCTTCGAATAACCAATTTCGAGGAAATTCCCATTCTGCTAATTGAACACCCCTATAGGTGCAGTTAAAATGTCTTTCTCTTTTCCACTCTTTAAAATCCTCGTACCACTCGGGGGATTGAAATAATAGTATACGCCCAATATTTTTGGCTATTATCAACAAAGGCAATACTATATATTTTCTAAGAATTGATTGAGTTACTAATAAAGAACCCCTTATTATATAACCATGTCGAGTATTTTCCCACCGTATTTTTGTGTCCTTACGGCACATTTCTTTTCTAGTTTGATCCATATCTATATCCATCGTTTCTATCACCCCTTTCTCGCCATAATCGTAAATCTTTAATTCCGCGCCCTTGCTCCT